ATTAGATCTTTTATCCATAGAAAAAAAGTATCTAGGCATATATATTCTATTTCTTCATATTTTGACTTCTATGAAGTTTCTTTCTTTGCTACAGCTCATAAAAATCGTTGTTTCGAACGATATATATATGTAGAAAGCCCATTTTTTTGTCTAGTATTTATTTTTTTATTAGTATTAGTGGAGTTGTTCGTTCTTTTCTTTTTTTCTATAGTGGAGATAGTCGCACGTAATGACAGATCACGGCCATATTGTTAAAAGCTTGAGGTAAGAAAGGGTTTCGTTCGAGTGCCCTAAAATAGTATTCCAAAGCTTTTGTATGTTCTCCGTTACTTGTGTGTATAAGGCCTATGTTATAAAGTATATAACTTCGATCATAGGGATCAATTTCCAGTCGCATAGCCTCATAATAATTCTGTAAAGCTTCCGCATAATTTCCTTCAGATTGAGCCGACATCCGTTACGGTCGTCATTCGGTTCAAAGAATCTCCGTTCCAGAACCGTACGTGAGATTTTCATCTCATACGGCTCCTCCTTTATGTGTATAATGATAAACATCCATGGAATCAAATCCAAAAAGATTGCAATATTCTCATTATCAACTTAGCGGGACTAGTATTTTTACACGAAATCTCTAGCCAACCTTCCTGTAAAGGATCTTTTATTAACATCAAGTATGTTATTACTGGATAAATAGTCACTTGAACAATTTCTTTGTCCTCAACGCTGCTAAATTTCCCGGAATTAGTCACTTCAACAGTCTTCGATGGTTATATGGGTATCCAAAATACGAACGAGATGGATGTTTATTGTCCCAACCATTCTAGTTAGTCCCGATCCCGATAAGAAAGGAAGGATTTATTTTTTTTTACAAAGTTTTCTAGTGTTGTTGATTCCTAAGCGTAGTGCTTCTTCCCCCATGCCGCCTATTGGTACTAGTGGAGTAGGATTAACCTAACCCCATAGGTATAGGTATAACCTTTCGCTTAATACTATAAACCTAAAATTGAAGCATATGAGGCTGCATTAATCGGAAATACACGACAGAAGGGATTAATTGTTTTATTTCCAAACTTCACCTTCAGCAAGCGTAGGTTTTTTTTTTTCAAAATTTTTTTCTTTCTCTAGACTGAGATCGGTAAAAAAAAAAAAGAATCAAATCGCACCATCTCTGTAATAAGTGAATGCCTCTTTTTCTCCAGAAGTTGTCGGAATTATTCGTAATAAGATATTGGCTACAATGGTAAAGGTCTTATCAATAAAATTTCCATTTATCCGAGATCTAGTCATAGGTAGCAATCCATTCTAAAATTACATTTTTTATCGCGTGATAAAAGAATCCCCCAAACAAAGGAATTGTACAATACAGTACGAAATAACGTAAAAATGGACTTATTAATCAAATAATTTTATCCTACGGCAGGCCTCGAAGTAAGTTTTTTTTTGTTCGTTTCAATTGATTATGTGCGCCTACCCAAATGGAATATCTATGCCTCACTATTCACTCGAGGGACATAATCATTATGTAGGAGAGATGGCCGAGTGGTTGAAGGCGTAGCACTGGAACTGCTATGTAGGCTTTTTGTTTACCGAGGGTTCGAATCCCTCTCTTTCCGCACCCTTATCAAGTTCATCAATGTTACTGACCTCAATGTTTGCAAATAGATATCATTATTCCAACTTTGATTTTGATGTGGATTCTCTATTCCTAATTTATTTCTGTTTTCTGTAATAAAAAAAAATAGTGGAATAAAGTGGGCAAGGAATAACAATTTTCCTATACCCACCCACGTCTATACATGAATGGGGGAAAATCCTCGGATCAAAATTATTCTTATTTTAATATTTTAATTAGGTTTAAGTCTGACGAGAATAATATTCTACAACCAGCAATTCATTAATTTTCAAACCAACCCATTTACTATCTATTATTTGATTGACTAATCCTTTATATTGGGATGGATCAAGAGTCAAATGGAATGGCAATCTTTTGCGGGGGGCTGATTCAAGAGAATTTTGAATCAGAGTTCTATATTTTTGTTCATCCTTCGCTGTAATAATATCTTTAGGTTTGCAACGATAACTTGGTATATCTACTATACGACCATTAACTAAAACATGTCTGTGGTTAACTAATTGACGGGCTTGAGGAATAGTCAAAGCCATACCCAATCGAAAAAGTATGTTATCCAAACGCATTTCAAGTAATTGTAGTAAAACTTGACCGGTTGAACCTTTCGCTTTTCCAGCGATACGAACGTATTTAAGCAATTGTCGTTCTGTAAGACCATAATGAAAACGCAATTTTTGTTTTTCTTCTAAACGAATACGATATTGAGATTTTTTACTCGAGCGCGATTGGTTTCTAAGTTCGGTAGGATCTTTACTAGTTAGTCCTGGTAAAGCCCCCAGACGACGTATTTTTTTGAAACGAGGCCCTCTGTAACGTGACATAAACACTCCTTTTTAATTTAAAATGGAAAATCTCATAAAGCTAAATTAAAACTAAACTAAATAACAAATATGATAAATCAAACGAAATCTACTTAAAGTATTGTACTATAAATATTATACTACAAAAAACAACTGGAAAGATTTGATCCCGAATTTGATTCTATTGTATATCTATCTAAATAAATAAATAGAAAATAAAAAAAGGAGGTTATTTTCTTGATTTGTTCTAGAGAAATAGAACTCCCATTTTTTTCCTAAAATAAAAAGAGATTATCCCTTATGTCAAAAATGAAAACAAATAGAGAAAAAAAGCCGGCTATCGGAATCGAACCGATGACCGTCGCATTACAAATGCGATGCTCTAACCTCTGAGCTAAGCGGGCTCTCATAACACAAATTGTGGATTTATCGGAATTATTTCCTAAACTACTGGGATCTTAGTTATTAATTGTTTTATATTAGCTCTTCATAACCAAATTACTATATCATAATCAAATAAATACAAACATAGAAAAAATAGAAAATATCCAATAGTTATTATTTATTTGATATTTTAGTATATATCATAAAAATAATAATAATTTTAAGATAAGAATTTTAATTAAGAGTTAGTTAATTAATAGTTAAATAGAATACTATTTTGATCGAAGAATAGAATTCATATTTTCATCTAATCTATATGAATATCTAAATATAGATATGTATTTATCCCGATATGCTGATTATTAGATAGGAAGATTATTTGTTTCTATCTATATTCTTTATATATTCTTTAATATTCTACAATTAGAATACCTTAAAATAAAATTCTATATAAAAATTCTATATAAATATAGATATAGAAAATAGTAAAGAGTATATAGAATACTATCTTAAAATTAAAATTTTAAATAGTCTCATTTTTTAGAATTTTAACTTAATAAATAGATTTTTGATTTTCGTTTTGTTATTATAAGGTCTGTCTCCTCTAAGGAAAAAAAGAATCGAACGTTAGGGTATTCTAAATACTCTCCAAAAATCAAAGAAGGAGGGACATCTAAAATAGAGATAAATGTAGTATATATCTCTGTATATTGAATTGCGAATACACAGATAATAGAATCATTTCTGATTCGACTAAATATGGGTATCTGATATCTGATATAGATGAAAGAAAATCAATCAAACAAATAGAAGGAAATTTTTCCAAAAATGGGAGTAGGTTTCTAATAAATTGAACAGTTCCATCATATAATTCTCATAATACAAATGAAAAAACATCCTAATGAGATATGATATCAATCTCAAAGAAAAAAACGGGGGATATGGCGAAATTGGTAGACGCTACGGACTTAATTGGATTGAGCCTTGGTATGGAAACTTACCAAGTGAAAACTTTCAAATTCAGAGAAACCCTGGAATTAAAAATGGGCAATCCTGAGCCAAATCCTTCTTTCCGAAAACAAATAAATAAAAGTTTAGAAAGTGAAAATCAAAAAAGGATAGGTGCAGAGACTCAATGGAAGCTGTTCTAACAAATGGAGTTGACAACATTTACTCTTTCAATAGAATAATATTGATTGATCAAATCAGTCACTCCACCATAGTCTGATGGATCTTTTGAATAACTGATTAATCAGACGAGAATAAAGATAGAGTCCCATTCTACATGTCAATACCGACATCAATGAAATTTTTAGTAAGAGGAAAATCCGTCGACTTTAGAAATCGTGAGGGTTCAAGTCCCTCTATCCCCAAAAGCCCATTTAATTCGCTAATTTTTTATCCTATATCCCTTTTTTTTTTCATTAAAATTCAAAAAGTCTTTATTTTTTTTTTTATTTAGTTGACATAGACTCAAGTAATTTCCTAAAATTAGGGTGGTTTGTCAAGAATGGTCGGGATAGCTCAGCTGGTAGAGCAGAGGACTGAAAATCCTCGTGTCACCAGTTCAAATCTGGTTCCCGGCGATTCATTTCTATGAGTATCTATTCCCAAATTTATTAAAATTTGGGAATAGATACATATTTTTAGTGGTCTTGATCATCATACATAATTTATCTAGGCGTACAGAGATATACTCTTTCTAGCTAAAGAATGAATAGATGTATATTCTAGGTATAGAAAGTGAGTCTGAGAATGAATGATTCCATTTTGTTTCGATTTTTTCTGCGCTCCAAAAAGAATGTTAATATTTCAACAATATTCAAATGGTAAAATTACTTGGTTGAAAGGCCAAAAAGTTTAATCTAGGGAAGTTCAGAGGTGAGAATAGTCAAAATTTATCTGAGATACATTATAAAAAAATTCGGTCCATTTCTTTTTATTTTCTTTGATCCTACTTTTTTCGTAGCCGGATATCTAATTGATGTTGCTGTACATCTTACATAGTTAATGATACAGAACTTTTTCAGTTCATCCTATTGGCTCACCCTAAATTAAGTATCGTTCCATCCAATTTTAGAATCTCAATGAATCCCTATATTATTGTCTTTTTTATTTATCCATTTTGTTATTTATCCCATCCATAATAAGATATGAATGAAACCTCTATTATTCTGTCCAATCTA